TTTCATATTTATCAACAACAACTTCTCTTATCATTTATCCCCTTATCATCTATCCCATAGATCTATTACAAATTCATGAATCGTACTATGGATTTTTCTATTTCATTTCAACGGTATAATGATTATTCCATCCCTTTTCTTTCCTCCTTGGATCATAACCAAATCAAAATTTCTCGAGTTATAAGAATCCATAGTAAAATAAAGTCCTTGGTTATTCAACTTAGATGAAATAGTAATAGTTCTGCTCATTTGTATACTACGAAATTTATATGAAATTCAATCTGATTCAAAAGTCTCCTATCTCTCTTTGTCCGAAAAGAATACAATTTGAGCGGAAGGTACATATCTTTTTAGTTAGAATTTTTATTTTTTTATGTTATTCTGTAATGTACAGTTCCTTTGTTTGTGGGATCATTTTCCCCGAGCCGAGGGGGTAATGAGAATAATTATAGAATGGATTGCTAATTATGCCTAGATCTCGGATAAATGGAAATTTTATTGATAAGACCTCTTCGATTATAGCCAATATTTTATTACGAATAATTCCGACAACTTCAGGAGAAAAAAAGGCATTTACCTATTATAGAGATGGTGTGATTTGATTCTTTTTTCTTGTTTTTTTTTTTTTTAGCCCTCATTTCATTCTTACGAGAAAAGACGTGGTTCGGAATAGAAAGAACCCAATTTTTGAAATAAAGTTACGCTTAGTGAAGGTAAAGTTTGGAGATAGAACAATTCCTTCTGTCGTGTATCCTCGATTGATCCAGCCTCAGATACTTTAATTTACTTTAAATATCGATTTTAGTATTGAACAAAAGGTTACACCTATAGGTTCTGTATTGCGGGGCAATCCTACTCCAATAGTACCAATAGGCGGCATAGGGGAAGAAGCACTACACTAGGAATCAACAACACGAAAACTTTGTTATTTTGTTATAAATTGCTCTTTTCCTTATCGGTATCGGGCCTAACAAGAATGGTTGGGACAACAAACATCCATCTCGTTCGTACTTTGGATACCCGTATAACCATCAAAGATCGTTGAAGTGACTAATTCCTGGAAATAGTAGGCGTTGAGGACAAAGAAATCGTTGGAGTTACCATGTCTATCTAGCACTAATATGATTGGTGTTAAGAAAAAAAAACCTCTTGCGGGAAGGCTGGCTAGAGATTTCTTGTAAAAATACCAGCTCCTGTCAGTTCATAATAAGAATAGGGAATTTTGGATTCCATGGATTATTCCCCTTAGTACTATGCACAGAAGGGAGGAGCCGTATGAGATGAAAATCTCACGTACGGTTCTGGAGCGGAGATTTTTTGAATAAAATGAACGACCGTAACGGATGTCGGCTCAATCCGAAGGAAATTATGCGGAAGCTTTACAGAATTATTATGAAGCTACGCGACCAGAAATTGATCCCTATGATCGAAGTTATATACTCTATAACATAGGCCTTATACACACAAGCAACGGGGAGCATACAAAGGCTTTGGAATATTATTTCCGGGCACTAGAACGAAACCCATTCTTACCACAAGCTTTTAATAATATGGCCGTGATCTGTCATTACGTGCGACTATCTCCACTATAGAAAGAAGGAAAAAAAGATCAAATTGGCTAGTCAATACTAGAAAAAAATAGGCTTTCTACATATGCATCGTCCAAAGCAACGATTTTTATCAGCTGTAGCAAGGAAAGAAACTTCATGATAACAAAAAAAAGGAAGAAAATAAGTACGGCCTACATATTATACTCTATGGATAAAGGATCGAATTGATAAAGAAAGCGCCGTAAAGATCAATTAGCGAGCTTTTGGGTTCGATACAATTAAGAACTGCTTACTTATGTCACGATATGGGATATAAAGTTAGGAATCAACTTATGTAATAGAGTCGATCCACTAAAGTATTGAGCAGCGGTGTAGCATCAGATCCCAAAGATAGTAAGTTCTTTTTTCTTATGGAAGAAAGTCTTTTTCAAAGATTCTATATAAATAAATTTCATATATGAAACCGAGATAGTTACCTTTCAGAAAATTATAACGATATAGGGGATATCTATGCTTCATTTTTCTGAAGGTGGGAGAAAAGCTAAAACTAATTAATTATTGATCAAAATTAGAATTTGAAACTTATGTAATTAACTTCTTCTGGTTAACCCAAGAAAAATGGGATAGATTTATCATAAATCTAATTCAGTTAGCATAGGGTAAATTCAAATGAGACCGCAAAAAGAATTGATTGTTGAGCCGTATGAGGTAGGAAACTCTCAAGTACGGTTCTAAGGGAAGGAATTGACCCACCTATCCCAACCGGGGAGAACAGGCCATTCTGCAGGGTGATTCTGAAATTGCGGAGGCTTGGTCCGATCAAGCTGCTGAGTATTGGAAACAAGCTATAGCGCTTACTCCAGGTAATTATATTGAAGCACAAAATTGGTTGAAGATCACGAGGCGTTTCGAATAAAAAAAAACGACTCGTTAATTCATTAAAATTGATT